TAATACAATTGAAAAATAACCCCAAAAATCGAAAGAATTCCCGGATAATGGATTTATATGAATCCTATATGGTTGAGACCAAAAAGAAAAGTGACGTTCCCAAAAATGGACAAGGTAACATTTCCATTTCTTCATCAGAAGATAAGTTCCCCTTGAAGCGAGAATGGATTTTCCTTGATATCTAACGTAATGCATACAGGGATCCTTGAACAACTGTAGGTTCTTCTGAAAATCATTCCAACAAACTTCTACAAGATGCTCCATTTTTCCAGAAAAAGAGGTTCGCTCAATCCAATTTCTATAGGATGTTGCTAGTAAATAAGAGGAATGTTTACGAAGAAAACAAAATATGGATTCATATTCAGATACATAAGAATTATATAAGAACCAAAAGAATCTTGGATTCTCCTTTACAAAAATAGAAAGAGATTTCTTTAGAGTAATGGAACTATTCCAATTATGATATTCGTATAGAAAAAATCGCAATAAGTGCAAAGAGGGAACGTCTTGTATCCAGAATTGTATTATTTGAATCAAAATTTCAAGATGAATAGGATACGGTATCCGTATATCTGATACAGAATTTAAATGGAAAAATTGGTCCTCCAAAAAAGGAAATAGCGAATGAATAGATCGTAAATTCTGAGATTTTGGTATTTCTTTTTTTTTTTCTTCAATTAAGGATGGAAGCGAGAAGGGAATTTCTACAATAACCGCAAAGCCCCCCGATATCATTTGAGAAAAAAAAGGGTTCTTGTGTCCAACGAATCCATTTTGATGAGATTCATTAGATGAATGAACCGAAAAATTTTGTTGATACATTCGACGAATTAGACGTTTCACAAGTATGAAACTGGATTTCTTGTCATAACTCAAGACTTCCCCGGATTCGTAAAAAATGGATCCCTTCAAACCATGATTATGAATCTGAGCAAGCGTATATATATATTCCTGAAATAGAAGTGGATATAGGAAGTGCTCTTGCCAATATCTATCTCTTTTTAAATATTTTTGGAATTCTTCCATACAGACTTGAACCATAGACGAAAAACTTTCTTGAGTTATCAAATGATACATAGTGCGATATGGTCGGAACAAGGTATCCATATAAGATTAGGCGCGTAGTAAGAAAAAAGAAAATACCTTGGAAGTGGATAGTCCAGTAAACAGATTTTCTTCTCCTTTTTCATAGAAAAAAAGGCTTTCGACTCATTAATACATTAATTAATACATTAATATTACAAAGGGGAAGGTCAAAAATCCTTTATTTTTGCAACCCAATCGCTCTTTTGACTTTGGAATGAATTTTTTTATCAAAATACTCTTTCTTATACACATTTGTTTCTACTCCATAAAAAAATAATTAGGATTCCAAAAATACGAGAATTCTCTCACAAAAGAATCTTTTCCCGGATTAGGCACTAATCCATTTTTAACATCTAATTAGATCGGGTAATTATTCAAATTAAGAACATAAGCTCGTTGCTTTTTATTTCCCTGGAATTTGAGCCTAGTACTCTATCCATTTATTCACTCGACCAAGAAGGGGGTAAATAGCAAATTTGTCACCTTCTCCAAATTCGAAAAAGAAATCAAAGTGATATTTTGCACCAACCCCTTAAGAATGGCCTACCCTCCCCATTCTACATGAAAAATGAATACGACATGCTCTTTTTTCCATTCATTACCTTTCAGGATCAGTCGTGGTCTTATAGACTCTACCAAAAGTCTAGACGAATTCGTTACTTCATCAAAATGTGTAAAAGATCATAGTCGCACTTAAAAGCCGAGTACTCTACCGTTGAGTTAGCAACCCATAGAAAATAAAAAGATGTAGATGCAAATATAATCGAAATACAAATAGAGAATCGAAAAAAGAAATAAGAATAAGCCATCGATTTTCAAATAAATCGAAATGTAAGTGATAGGTTCCACCAAACCAATTCCCGAATTTCTTTTATTAAGATTTTCTTTTTTTTTTGCTTATTTTTTTAAGAGATGATAATTAAGAAAAACAAGACTTCTTCTTTTCTTCTCTTCTTTTCTTCTTCTTTTCTTCTTCTTGAATGATTTGAATGATAATGAATCCGGCAAATCCTTCAGTCAAGTAAAAAATCAACAAATCCAATATGCCACATAAATCACTCCATACATTCTAGATTATCCACGATCCCATTATATTTGTTCAATACATCATTGTCAATATGAATTGAATGTTGAGAAAAAAAAGAAAATCAATCAAATAAAGGAAATTGAATTAGCACAATAAAATAAGAAATGCAAATAAAGAAGAACTAGAGAACTAGAAGATAAGAAGAACTAGAAAATAAATAGAGTATAAATCGAACAAGAAAAAAACAAATACTGAGTCAAGAATTCTACAAAGTCAAATACTAGGCACCCTAATCCCCTTTTGATTTTTTTTGACTTTGCTTTTTTTGATTCACTTGAAATTCTTTAAAGAATTCCGCTTTTTTCAAAATATCATGAACAGTCTCTGTAGGCTGAGCCCCTTTTTCAAGAAAATTGAGAATAGCAGGAACGTTTAAATAAGTTAGATTCTTTATGGGATCGTAAAAACCTACTTTTCGAAGATCTCTGCCTTCTCTTCGGGATCGAACATCAATTGCAACAATTCGATAGACAGCTCATTGGGATAGATAAAGAAGACCCCCCATAGAAACGTACAAGAGGTTTTCTCCTCGTACGGCTCAAGAAAGAATGATTTGAATTTCTTTTTGGATCTAGAATATGCTCTTTTTTTGTTGTATGTAGAATTTCTATTTAATAACGGATTTAATAACACATAGTATTTATAATACAGAGAATTCACGTTATGTATATATATAGTTCAAATGTAGAAAATCGAAAAAGAAAATAGAAAATTATTGACAAAGACCCATTATTAAGTTATAATATTTCTTGTTAATCTTAATAAGATTCATCTTAATAAGATTAACAATAACAAGCTTATAAGCTTGTTACGTTAAGAAGACAATTCAATTTAGATATTTAGATATTTAGATTTTAGATATTTAGATAGATATTTAGATATTTAGATATCTATTGAATTTAGATAATATTCAATATTAAGATTAAGATAATAAATACATATAAGCATGCATATAAGATAATATTAAAAGGATTTAGATATTTAGATATTTAGATTTTAGATATTTAGATATCTATTGAATTTAGATAATATTCAATATTAAGATTAAGATAATAAATACGTATAAGCATGCATATAAGATAATATAAATAGGTATACATATATACATATCTATTTTAGATAGTATATTTAGGATCCTATATATGTTAATGGGTTCATGCTTTACCAAATTACCAGATTCATATTTGGGAACATTTACGTTCCCAAATCAATTTGGAAACGTTTCCAAATTAATTGGGAACATTTATGTTTCCAAATTAATTGGGAACATTTATGTTTCCAAATTAATTGGGAACATTTATGTTTCCAAATTAAAATTACGTTTCCGAATTAAAGTAAATGGCAAAATGAGTTTTGACTAATCCGTTCCGTATGACTATGACTCCTTATCCTGCTTATATTAAATACATTATTAAATATATTACGATTATTAATGTTAAGAATCTTCTTAAGATTCTTAAATTTATGATGATTCCTCTTATTCTGAATTTGATTTATTTTGTTATTATTCTTAGATATATTTTGCAATATACTATGTTTTTTATTCTTCTGAAATATAAATATATTGTTCTTATATCTAGATCCATTCTGGAATTTATTATAATTCCAGTTACGCTTAATTTAATATATATTCTTCTTTTTATTAAATATATTCTGCAAGATCTTATTCTTCCTCTTCTTCTTAAATAGATTTGTATTTAAATAAAAAATAAAAAATAGATTTGTATTCTTATTCTTATTCTTCTTATTCTTATTAAATTAAGAATAAGAAGAATAAGAATATAAATAGATTCTTAAATTAAATATATTAAATATGTTAAAAATAAGAATAAGAAGAATAAGAATATAAATAGATTCTTAAATTAAATATATTAAATATGTTAAAATAAAATGAAAATAAAATGAAAAAATAGATTTGTATTCTTATTCTTATTCTTCTTATTCTTATTAAATAAGAATAAGAAGAATAAGAATATAAATAGATTCTTAAATTAAATATATTGAATATGTTAAAATGCTTGTGTTATACATATTACCTAAATTATACGTGTTATTGTTATTCTCTTTTCATATTATCAAATATTTTCTTATCCTTTTCTTATCCTTATGGAACTCTATACATGATATAAAATATTTGATATATGGTGTCTCTATCTTACATTCCGTATATTAGATTGTGTCTGCATTTTATTGGTTGGTTTGCCAAAACGATATTACCTTTGTTATGTCGTATTATCTATACGATTATCTATACGCTATTTATTTTTTTCTCGTAAAGTGTGTTGAGACCCTTATAACTATCTTATATAACTATCTTAATAAATGATACTATATTTAAGTACAGAAAAGATGTTTAAGTATATGTAAGTATATGTAAGTAGGTATATGCTTTTATAGTAAGTATATGTCAATTTTTGAAAAAAAAAAAATTTCTTATTTATTTGATTTGAATTTCTTAATTCCATTTCATTTTCATAATGAAATGCGAATTCTTTCTTTTTTTTTTGATATAGAATTTTTCTAATTTCAATTTCAATATAGAATTGGAATATATACAATTTTGAAAATATATACTATTTTGAATTGAATATATATACATATATAGTTAATTATATAGTTAATGACAAATATAGTTAATGACAAACAAAAAAAAGAGAATATGAGAAAATATGTAATAACAAGATCAAATAATGAATTAGGCTATGATTTTCGTTTTTTGTGCTTCCTTAAATAAAAATGAAATAAAAAAGAAATCTTGAAATCTTATTCGGACTCATAACTCAAGTTGGAGAATTATCAAAGGGAAATCCTTAGACATTTATTGAGTCGTCTCTAACCTTTTTTTATTTGCCTCATCCCAAATAGATTTGAATTCTCTATTCTGATATAAGTGTGGAGACAATTCAAAAAAGTCTTTCCTTGTTCCGGAACCCTTTATCCTTCCTTTGTCGAATCATTGGGTTTAGACATTACTTCGGTGATTCTTACGCCTTTCAAAATGGCAGCAACATACCTTTTTGCTTTTTCATTTTTATAGAAAAATTCCGGGAACGAAAAATTCCGCTTTTAATTGAAAAAGTTTGACCCCTTTTGCTTCAAACAAAACGGACTTTTTGATTTCATTTCAAACTTGTTAAAATTGGAATTCTTGATTTCTCCATAAAAGATTTACAAAGTTGTTCCAACTTATTGATTGGCACTAACCCTAGATTCTTCCTCTTGATATTGATAAAAAAATCAAGATTTTTTGCTCGAGCTCCATCAAGTACTATTTCGTATTTAGAACCTAAGACAAATTAAGGTCCTATGGAAGAGAACAAACGATGTCGAGCCAAGAGCATTTTCGTTCTTATAGAAAATGATGGATGTAAGAATCCACATATGATGATGTCCTTCAAGTCGCACGTTGCTTTCTACCACATCGTTTCAAACGAAGTTTTACCATAACATTCCTCCAATTTTCGATTTTGAATCCGTATGGAATTGATTCAATATGAAATAATGAATAGTCATTGGTACAGAAAAGTCCATACTTTTTATCTATTATCCATAGATAGATAGAAAGTCCGAAGTTTCTTTTTTTGTTTTGATGAGATTGATTTTTCCCATTTCTTCAAGTATCAAGAAAAGAGTTGAATGACTTCCAATTAATGAATTGGATCTAAAATGGGAAAATCCATTTTGCTACTTGAATTGAACAAGTAAATGAATTAAGTTATAATAATGATAATAGTCAATTTATTCGATTTTTTATGTTATTTAGTTAAGTTAAACAAATCGGAACTCTTTTTTTATTATAGATTTTCTTTGTTGGTTTGAATTGCAGTCATATTCTGTCCCATTTAAATATAAATAAAAAAAGAATAATAAAAAAGAGAAATAAAAAAAGAATAATAAAAAAGAGAAATAAAAAAAGAATAATAAAAAAGAGAAATAAAAAAAGAATAATAAAAAAGAAAACCTTTTGACAATCATTTTTTTTTTCTTTTCATATTCCTTCATTTCATATTCCTTCAATAACAAGGAAGTATCCTTTATTTCAAATCATAGGAATCTTTTTGTTTATGAATAATTCATTGGAACAAAAAAAAGGAATGGCCCGGCTAGTGCCTAGCCAGGCCTGGCGAATAAAGGAATCCCTCGTACAAAAACGTAAGGTGTTTTTTCTATCTCGATTGGTATATCTGTTTTGAATCCTTATTGTTATCCAAATGGAATTGCTAATGAAATTCGTATATATCGCTATATAACGACAAACGTTCTCGTTTCTATCCGTTATATTGTCGTTTCTATACGTGTACGATATGTACGATATATAAGTAAAGTAAAAATATCCCTTCTATCGTTAAACTTCTATTCTAATAAATATTCTAATAAAGAAATATTCTAATAAAGATGATTTGTTTCTAATCATTCATTTGTAATCAATATGATTTAGAATCAAATCAAATAAGAATCCAAATTCTAATCAATTCAATATTCTATTGGAATAGAATGAATCAAAACGGAATTAATAAAGGAAACAAAGGATAACGAGGGTTTTTTATTAATCCTTGCTTCACGCGTACTATTCAAAATAGGAAATCTTAGATTTGGGAGAGATGGCTGAGTGGACTAAAGCGTCGGATTGCTAATCCGTTGTACGAGTTATTCGTACCGAGGGTTCGAATCCCTCTTTCTCCGCTCTCTCCGGTCACTTGATACTTTCTAATTTGACAAAATAGGGATCCCCCGTTTTGTCATAGTTATATAGAAAAAAAAGAAAGAAAAAAAAGAAATCAAAAAAGAAGGATTTTTCCTCTCTCTTTTTTTATTCTTCGCGCCCAGGGTTACGTCCTGGATCATTAGATAGGAATCCGAAAATGAAGAGAGAAACAAAGAATATTACTACTGTGTAAACAACGAGTTTGAGAGTAAGCATTACACAACCTCCAAGATCATTTTTTTTTTTTGCAAAAGGGAATAGGTTATCCATTTTTGTACCACATATTTTGATATGAGACCAAAAAAGAGAAAAAAAAATTTCGAAAAAGGGGATGGGAGAATGGGATTTTCTTTTCACAAATTGATTTGGATGGAATAAGATTCTGATTCTTTCGTTACCAAAATAGTCTTCTTTGTTATATTCCCAATCAAGTGTGGTAACTTAATAAAATAATAAAATAGAATCTTGCAAAGATAGAAAAAAGGAAACGGACGGATCCGAATTCAATACTAGAGTTATCCAATATACAAGAATTTCCATTTTGGAATCGAAGCCTCATTCCCTAAGACTTATTTCATCTTATCAATTCTTAGACTCTTTCTTTTTATCGACGAAATCATGAATTTAAGTATTAAATGATTAAGAATTTCATCGAAAACTTACAGCAGCTTGCCAGACAAAGGCTAAAAGAAAAAAGAATAGAGGTATGACGGGCATAAAGTCTACAATTGGACTGAAAAGGGCATAAGCCTCGGGCAATTTTGCGAAGAAAAAACCACTCGAATAAGGGGCAGAATTAAGACAGATACAGATTAAACTAAAGATATTTAGCATAAGAAATCGTTTTTGCAGATAATTTGGTTGAGTTTTTTTATTGATAAAGGGAGAAAATGAAGAAAGAAGAGGGGCTCCAATTCTGTCTCGTTTGTATAAAATTCCCCAAAATCAAAAATCCTTCCATTTTCATTTGAAAATACAAGGAATTCTACTTTCATACAATATCTTAATTGAATTCTATATAATGAGCAATGAATTTGTTTTGATTCGATATCCATATATGTCTAATCTCAGCAACAAAAATAAGAACCCCAATCAATAACTAATACCAATTAAACAGTTAATTAGCTAATTAGAACTAATTAGTATTCTTTTTTGAATTTGAAATTAACGAATAACGAAATCGATTCTTATATAATATTGATTCTTATATAATATCGATTCTTATAGAACTTTGATATATAACTTTGAGAATCTTTATATACCTTATATATACTACTTTAACTTTATATACCTTAACTATATATCTTCTATATAATTGTGTATTATTTAATCTTTCTTATTTAATCTTTCTTAATAATACTTAATAATAAGAATACATAATAATAATATTCCTTTCTATTTCTATACGGATTTCTATTTCGAATTCCATTTGATTTTCGAATAGAAAAGCATCTATATCTATAATCAATTTCGAATTCGAACTAATCTAATATAGATTCTTAGAAATGGGGAGAACAAATCCTTACTAAACTTATATACTAAAGGAGAAATTAGGAGAAATTGTTTTTTGTTTTTTGTTTATTATTATTATTTAGTTATTATTGGATTCTTATTAGTTATTAGAATTCGAAATTGATTATTATTATAGATTCTTAATTACTTAATTATTAGATTATTAATTCTAAAATTCTAATTAGAAATTATTAGAAATTCTTTGCAATTTGTTATTGTTTATATGGGATTAAGTCTAGAATTGCGGAATCGCCTATTATTACTAAAATAAGACTAATGCTTATTAGTTTAGTATTGAATAGAAATCAAAGTGGGGCGTGGCCAAGTGGTAAGGCAACTGGTTTTGGTCCAGTCATTCGGAGGTTCGAATCCTTCCGTCCCAGGTCGATTCTAATGGAATCCAAGGGTTAGATCCCATTGCATTCAACATAACATTTAAATGAAATCAAAAGAACCTGAAGTTATTTAAGTTAGTTACTTAGGGACCCTTTCTGTTTCATATCTATCATACAAAGGATTTGAATTATTATAGAATAATGATGCATTTTGACTCAAAATGCAAAAAGGCAAACCTTAAGAACTCCTAAAGAAACTAAATTAAGTAAAGGGAATAGAACAAATTCCACAGTCTATGTAGAGACTAAACGAATAATCCAATTTAGTACTAATTTCCTCATGGGTCTTGTATTAAAGTTACTAAAACAAAAAAGTTAGGGTAAAGAATGAGAAGAACAAATGAATTTGGACCCATTTGTTTTTATAAGTATACCATATTCATAATATCAAATCCTCTAATAAGATAGGATCCCGAAATTTTGGAATTTCATTGGGTTTTCCTATAATTCATGATATCGCCTCTATGGGTATGATGGAATCGGCAAATCAAAGTAAACTATCAAAATATTCGTTTCTGTATGGATCTTATTAACAAAGAAAGTTCAATGAATAATGGATGTCGCTTTTCGACTCAATTTTGGATTTTCCACCCAGTTCAAACGAATCGTCTTAAAATCATCTTAAAATTCATGTAGGATTGATGTAGGAGGGATTTCTATATTCCATTCATTTTCTCATTTTAATGGAATCGGATTTTAATTGATGAAAGGATTCTTGCCATCAATCTTAAGTTAGGATGTATAAAATGACTAAGACCCGTGCCCAGCCCATATTCATTATATTAATAGTCTTTCCATTTACGTTACATAATTAGGGTCCTTTGTTTAGGTGGAAGGGATTCGCGGATATTGAAATCTGATTAGTAGTTGGAATCATTATTTGTTGTATATCATTGATATGTGGAATATCCTACTTTCCAGACTCTTCCTCTCTCTTTTTTATTATTAATTCAACATATAATAAGGGCAGTATTTAATCTTTAATCTTACCTTGTGCAGTCTTACCTTATATAGGAGATTTTTCAAATTGAAAAAGAAAATTTGGCAGATTTCTTATGAATGCATCTAGGGATTGAAAAAAGGGGGGAACTCCATATTCTTATGGAACTCATTTTTCTGATCCAAACTTGAATGACTAAAAAGCAGCCATTAATGACTTAATAGTTATTAATAGTTAATAGGAAATGAAAAGCATGATTTTTGCTTTAGATTCTT